ATAAAATTGATATGACTGCTATAGATGGTCCAATACTAAATAAACGAGTATCTCCTCTAGATGGAAGAAGATTCTCTTTAAAAAGTAATTTGGTACCATCTGCTAGAGCTTGAAGAATTCCCAAAGGTCCCGCGTATTCAGGACCAATACGTTGTTGTATACCTGCGGATATTTCTCTCTCTAACCAAACAATTACTAGTACACCTATTGTAATTCCTAATACAGGAGTAAAAATAGGGATAAGCACCCATATGATCCCATATACCTCTTTTAAGGATTCCAATCTAGAAAAAGAATTGATAGCTTGTAATTCTGTTGTATCGATTATCATTTTAACGATCAACTTCTCCCATAATGATATCTATACTACCTAGTATCGTCATAATATCAGCCAATTTCATTCTTTTAACTAACTGAGGAAGAATTTGCAAATTAATAAACCCCGGCGATCGAATTTTATATCGCCAAGGAAAAACACCCTTATCTCCTATCAGAAAAATCCCCAATTCTCCCTTTGGTGCTTCGACTCTCGCATAAAGTTCTTGCTTCGACAATTCAAAAGTCGGAGAAGGTTTTTTACTAATGAATCGATAGTCAAACTCATTCCATACAGTATCTTTTACTCTATCAAAACGTCGGATTTCTAAATTTTCATAGGGCCCTCCCGGAATTCCTTCTAGGGCCTGTTGAATAATTTTGATGGATTCTATCATTTCACTGATTCGTACTAAATAACGAGCTAACGAATCCCCCTCTTTTTGCCATTGGACTTCCCAATCAAATTCATCGTAACACTCATAATGATCAACTTTACGAAGATCCCATTTTATTCCGGAAGCTCGTAGCATTGGTCCCGACAAACCCCAATTGATTGCTTCCTCTCCACCGATAATGCCCACTCCTTCAACCCGTTCTAAAAAAATGGGATTCCGTGTAATAAGCTTTTGATATTCAGCAATTCCTGTTAAAAAATAATCGCAAAAATCCAAACATTTATCTATCCAGCCATGAGGTAAATCAGCAGCGACTCCACCAATACGAAAAAAATTGTGCATCATTCGCATACCGGTGGCAGCTTCGAATAGGTCATATATCAATTCTCTTTCGCGAAAAATATAGAAGAAAGGAGTCTGTGCCCCAATATCTGCCATAAAAGGGCCAAGCCATAACAAATGCGAAGCTATACGACTTAACTCCAACATAATGACTCTGATATAACTGGCCCTTTTAGGGACTTTAATATTGCCTAATTGCTCTGGCGCATTTACAGTTATTGCTTCTGTGAACATAGTAGCTAAATAATCCCAACGTGTTACATAAGGCAAATATTGTATAATTGTTCGATTTTCCGCAATTTTTTCCATACCTCTGTGTAAATAACCCAATATTGGTTCACAGTCAATAACATCTTCACCATCTAGAGTAACAATGAGTCGAAGAACACCATGCATTGATGGGTGGTGAGGTCCCATATTTACTATCATGAGGTCTTTTCTTGTAGATGGTACAGTCATAGGTTTTTCCTGATTCATTCTTCCATGAATTGCTGAAAGCGAAAAGAAGTTAATCAAACTTTAAGCGAAGAATTCAAATTAACTCTTCAAATTCTTCAAATTAACGAGTTTTTCTCTCTCGAATATCCAACCGCCCTATTAATTCTTTATAACGCGCTCTATTTTGTTTTGACAAATAAGCCAGCAACCGTTGACGTTTTCCCAAAATTTTCCGCAGACCTCTCTGAGATAAATAGTCTTTTTTGTGCAATTCTAAATGTGAAGTAAGTCTCCGTATCTTATTGGTGAAACTTACTACTTGAAATTCAACAGATCCTCTGTTTTCTTTGTTTTCTTCTTGTTCTTTCAAAAGAATTGAAATAAATGAATTTTTTACCATAAAATAATTTGATACTCCCCTTTTTGCAGATATTTTTTTTATTAATCAGTAATAATAATGTCATAAATTTTAATGTAGTATACACAACAATCATAATTTCTTTATATTCATTTTATCGATTAACATTAACCTATTTTTGAGTTCATTTGCCTAGTGATACAAAAATATGATACCAAAGAGTTTATCTTTTTATTTATTTATAGCTTTAATTGATACGCCATTTCCTTATTATTTATCCTAAACTGGGATGTAAGACAGTACATGTGTGCATCGGGTTACTTGCATATAACATGGATATTTACAGATCACGGACGGCAGAAAAAATGAAAAAAGATTATTGATAGAACAACAGAATATATAGGAAACTCAAAAATTTCAATTATGGGTACATATATATCCTTAACATACTAAAGCGGCTCCCATTATTGGTGTCAAACCAATAGCGATTCATACAAGCTAAATCCTCTAATCGATAATTAGGCCAAAAAAAGAACTTTAATTTAATTAATTCATTTTTTTTTAGGTAAAAATTTTCACTTTCATCCAAAAATTGACTCCAATTTTTTATCTTGTTCTCCTTGCAAAATAATTGATTTCTATGCACATTATTTTGATTCTTTAAATTGAAAGAAATTAGAATTCTCAATTCTCTACGACGTCTAGACGATAAAATTTTTTCAGGAACAAGCAAATTATAATTATTTTTGTCTCTATTTAGAGTTTTTCTTTTATGTCTTGGAATGGATTCATCAAAATGATTCTTAGCAACATTTTTGGGGTTTCGGTATCTTTGATTACTTTGGTGCTTACTTTTATGAACCAATGAAATACCTATGATTTGATACATAAAAAACTGTCCATCATTTTTTACAGATAGACGGGCAGGTTCCATAATCAAAATTCCCCTTTTCGTTAATTGTGTAAGATTTAAACGTCTCCTCATTATATCCAGATTCATTTCTTTCCTTTGAATATAGGATATAGTAATATTTCTTACATTTATGAGGCTAACCAGGAGACCGTATATCTGGATATTATTCATCATTTTTTGATTCAATTGATTCAAACGTCCAGTCCATCTTAATTGCAAAGGAAAATCTCCTTTAAATAATATGTTTAATTTTTCAATTGATTCTAAAAAAGATTCTTCAATATTGTTTTGATTCTTTAATTCAAAATATTGTTTTGAATTGGATGGGCTAAAATTTAAAAAATCCTCACCCTCCTCTTGCCTTCGCTTTATCTTTTGATTTTCACTAAAATTTGGATTTCTATTCAAATTAAAAAGAAGTAAGTTGCTTGGGATAAACCAAGGTTTCTCTTTATATTTATGATAAAGTATCACAAGCTCTGGAAAGAAAAAAAATTTCGGATTTGATATGAGGCGATTTAAGATTAATAATTTTTCATTCATTCCCATCCAATCAAAAAAGACCTTTTTGTAATTGATTTCGGAATTTGAATCAATCGGAAGATAAAAAAGACCATTATTATGAATTTTATCCCCTATTTTGGTTTGGTCCTTATTAGGTTCAACCTGAATATTTTTATTCAATTTCCAACCCAAATATTTTCTATCTGTCTTTTTTTCCATAGATATATAATTTCTTTTTCCTAGATAATTCTTGATAGGAATTTTTTTGAGTATGTTAACAATTTTTTCTTTCTTTCTGGTGGAATTTTCTTGCTTCTTATTTGTTTCTAATGATGATCTATAAATATGAATATGGGCCTTCTTTTTAGTTTCAGAATGAATAGATTTATATGATAAACGATCATATCTATAGTTTTTTTGAAAATTATCTTCTTTATTTGGTAATAAATAGACTTTCGAGTTTTGTTTTTTTTTGTAATCAAATAATTGGTCTTTTTCATAGGAATACCATTTCTTTAGATCCTTATTTTGAGACGTCTGGCATTTCTTTCGCCCTTTTTGTGGAACTAATCTAGACCATGTAATCTGAGATAAATCGTATTGATAATGACCTCTTAACCAGTTTTTCCAGGGATTCATTCCATAATTTGGAAGTTGATTATGTGTTACTTCGGAATAAAATATTCCTTGTGTTCCAAAAAAATCCTTTATTTCATTCTTAAGAAAAAAAGACGGTCCATTATACTGAAGAATAGATCTTAACTTATTGAAGTGAATAACCTGGGTTTGGGATAATTTTAAAAATACATATTTTTGTGACAAGTAAGATAAATCAAAAAAAATATGTGGCTTCCCCTTATTATTTCTAAGATTATCAAAAGCCGTTTTTATATTGATAGTCGAAATAAAGTCCATTTTATTTCTTTTTTTTTTTTTTTCTTGATCTGTTTCGTTATTGTCAACGTATTTATTACTAATTTTTTTTGTTGATTCCATAAAAAGTTGTAGAGGGATTCTGCGCATATTAATGATACATAGAAAGATATCTATGTATATCTTTTCAAAGAAAAATTGAACTATTAATTCAATATTTTTTATTTTGAATATTTTCCTAATTTTTGGCGGCGATTTTCCATTATTCTTTTTTTTTTTTTTCGTTTTTTCTATTTGATTTATAATTGTGTTTCTTTTATCAATTCTATGTTTCATTTCTTCTTCTGCCTGTGAATAATTTGTGAAACCTGTAGATCGATTTTGACTAAGTGATTCATGAATTATCGGATTGCTTATTATAGAATCCTTTTCTATTTCAGTTTCATTTGATTTGTATATTTCTCGCGGTATAAATAACGGAATTTGTTTTCCTTTTAAAAGTTCTTTTAGTATTTGTTTTACAAATAAAAATGCTTTTTCTTTTTTTTTTTTTATTTTTTTTAAAGCTCTTCGAACTCTAAAATGAAATTTTATTTTTTTGACTTTATAGTCTATATCTTTCAAAATTGGTTCAAAAAAGGAAGGTGTTTTTCGCGGAGGACCAAAAGGATATTGCGTTTCCAGTCCAAAAACTGTTAAAAAACAAGAATCAAAATCATCTTGTTGCTTTTGATCTCTATCAGAGAGTCGTAGCTTAGATTTGTGCCAAGGTTTCAAACGAAAAGGATATAGGATTTTGATCTGAAAACCTTCGCTGAACCAATTTTTAGGAAATTCTGTTTTGGAAAATTGAAGACCA